TTTGATATTGAAAATCAGATTTTTGAGATTGATAATAATCATTCTTTTCTGAGGGAAGTAGAAAGTTCTTTTTATAGTTATCAGAATTATAGTTATCTGAATAATGTATCTAAGGGTGACGATCTACACTCTGATCGTTCCATGTCTGATACTCAATATAGTTGGAATAATCATATTAATAGTTGCATTGACAGTTATCTTCGTTCTCAAATCCATATTGATAGTTACATTTTAAGTGGTAGTGAGAATTCTGGTAACAGCTACATTTTGAGTTATATTTGTGATGAAAGTTTGAATCGTAGTGAAAACAAGAATTCTTGTATAAGAACTACCCCGAATGGTAGTGATTTAACTAAAATTTCGAATGATCTTGAGGTAACTCAAAAATACAGGCATTTATGGGTTCAATGCGAAAATTGTTATGGATTAAATTATAAGAAATTTTTTAAGTCAAAAATGCATATTTGTGAACAATGTGGATATCATTTGAAAATGAGTAGTTCAGATAGAATCGAATTTTCGGTTGATCCCGGTACTTGGGATCCTCTGGATGAAGACATGGTCTCTCTAGATCCCATTGAATTTCATTCGGAGGAGGAACCTTATAAAGAGCGTATTGATTCTTATCAAAGAAAGACAGGATTAACTGAGGCTGTTCAAACAGGCACAGGTCAACTAAATGGTATTCCTATAGCAATTGGGGTGATGGATTTTCAATTTATGGGGGGTAGTATGGGATCTGTAGTAGGCGAGAAAATCACCCGTTTGGTCGAGTATGCTACCAATAAATTTCTACCTCTTATTCTAGTATGTGCTTCTGGAGGAGCACGCATGCAAGAAGGAAGTTTGAGCTTGATGCAAATGGCTAAAATATCGGCTGCTTTATATGATTATCAATCAAATAAAAAGTTATTCTATGTATCAATCCTTACATCCCCTACGACTGGTGGAGTGACAGCCAGTTTTGGTATGTTGGGGGATATCATTATTGCCGAACCCAATGCCTACATTGCATTTGCGGGTAAACGAGTAATTGAACAAACATTGAATAAGACAGTACCTGAAGGGTCACAAGCGGCTGAATATTTATTCCATAAAGGCTTATTCGATTCAATTGTACCCCGTAATCTTTTAAAAGGCGTTCTCAATGAGTTATTTCAGCTCCACACTTTCTTTCCTTTAGACTTTCCTTTAGAATCAAAATTCAATCAAGTAGAGCTCTAAATTCAATTATTTTTTTTGTGGCGAACAAGTAGTTAGTTTATCAGAATCAAAGTAAAAATGAGAAGGATTGGGTTTTCTAAAGTTGCAGAAAATTCGTTATGTTGTTTTCGAGATCTTTTTTACCCATATTACTTATACTGATTAGTAATTAGAAAACTTCTATCAACAAGATGAAAGAGTTAATTCTTATTTTTGTGACATTATATTAGGCAAGGCAAATAAAACTAATTTAACCTTAAATGTTCCGTATGTATATATAATATAATTCAAATAGATATATAGAGTCTTGCCTCTTTCCATATCTCCCAAGAATTTTCATTATTACTAAATTACTAATAATCTCTGTTGGATCGTATTCTAACGGGAATTTGTAAGAAACTCTTTATTAAATTAAAATAATCAAAAAAGCATATGAAATAAATGGATTATCATACATATATTCCATTCTATATTCCTTGCACTTATTATATACTCAATTATTATATATACTCACTTATATTATAATATAATTATATATGAATTATAATTAATAACTCATTTTAAAATATATAATATAAGAATAACAGGTACAAATATTAAATCGGGGTACCCATTCTATGACAACTCTCAACTTACCCTCTATTTTCGTGCCGTTAGTAGGCCTAGTATTTCCAGCAATTGCAATGGTTTCTTTATTTCTTCATGTTCAAAGAAACAAGATTTTTTAAATCCTACTTTTTTTTTCAAGACTTAGACATGTATCATAACATGATATCCACTTTGGAGAATGTCATATAAGATGCGGCTTCCTCAGCGGATCGTATGAAGGGGATGCTAGTATTTTAGATCTAGCCGATTTGATTAATTACGTCTATAAGGTTCACATCAGAATAGTGCTAGTTGATGAGAGTTACTTCGGAAACAAAAAAAGAGTAAAGTCCAATTTATTTTGGTTATTCTCTCAATTCCAATAAAATGCAACTGGATCTAGTATGAGTTGGCGATCAGAACATATATGGATAGAACTTATAACGGGATCTCGAAAAACAAGTAATTTTTGCTGGGCCTTTATCCTTTTTTTAGGTTCATTGGGATTCTTATTGGTTGGAACTTCCAGTTATCTTGGTAGAAATTTGATATCTTTATTTCCGTCTCATCAAATACTTTTTTTTCCACAAGGGATCGTGATGTCTTTCTATGGCATCGCGGGTCTCTTTATTAGCTCCTATTTGTGGTGCACAATTTCGTGGAATGTAGGTAGTGGTTATGATCGCTTCGATAGAAAAGAAGGAATTGTGTGTATTTTTCGTTGGGGATTTCCTGGAAAAAATCGTCGCATCTTTCTTCGATTCCTTATGAAAGATATTCAGTCCATCAGAATGGAAGTTAAAGAGGGTATTTCTGCCCGCCGTGTCCTTTATATGGATATCCGAGGCCAGGGGACCATCCCCTTAACTCGTACTGATGAGAATTTAACTCCACGAGAAATTGAACAAAAAGCTGCCGAATTGGCCTATTTCTTGCGTGTACCAATTGAAGTATTTTGAACTGAATTGAAAATTCAGTAATAAAACAAGTAACAAATTGAAATAACTAATAGATCCATCTCCTATAGCAAACCATTCTATTTTGGTAGAAATAATTTTCATTTTAGGTCCCATTTTTGGAATTGATACATTGGATTAGATACAGATGGGTCATTTCTTTGGACTCTTTAATTTTTAATTAAATAATCAAAAAATGAAATCTCTTCTAATGATAACTAATCATAACTCTAAAATTTCTATCTTGTTTTGCCACTTATTTTTGATCATCACATCACACTCGGTTCTTTGGGGCATTTATCAAAAGGACGCAATTGATATGAATTTGCCCAATTGAGATATCTGGAACCAAAACACTATTTTTGATTATTTCTTCATTCGAATTCGAAGTGGACTCTTATTCTATATTCTTTCGCGATTCAAGGAATAAATCACAAATAAAAACCATTCAGAGGCTCTATACTTTGTATATAGAATTCATGCTTGATAGAAATAGTAGATCGCATAGAGTCGACAAATGAGGTGGGTTCATTAAGAATTCACAGATGAAAAAAAAAAATGGCAAAAAAGAAAGCATTAACTCCCCTTCTATATCTTGTATCTATAGTATTTTTGCCCGGGTGGATCTCTCTAGTATTTATATTTAATAAAAGTATGGAATCCAGGGTTACGAATTGGTGGAATACTAGGCAAGCAAAAATGTTTTTGAATGATATTCAAGAAAATAATATTCTCGAAAAATTCATAGAATTAGAGGAACTTTTCCTGTTGAACGAAATGATAAAGGAATATCCAGAGACACATTTACAAAAACTTAGTATAGGAATCCACAACGAAACGATCCAATTGATAAAGATGCACAATGAGGATCGTATCCATACGATTTTACACTTCTCAACAAATATAATATGTTTCCTTATTCTAAGTGGTTATTCTATTCTAGGTAATGAAGAGCTTGTTATTCTTAACTCTTGGGTTCAGGAATTCTTATATAACTTAAGCGACACAATAAAAGCTTTTTCTATTCTTTTATTAACTGATTTGTGTATCGGATTCCATTCGCCCCATGGTTGGGAACTAATGCTTGGCTCTGTCTACCAAGATTTTGGATTTCCTCATAACGATCAAATTATATCTGGTCTTGTTTCCACTTTTCCAGTCATTCTAGATACAATTTTAAAATATTGGATCTTCCGTTATTTAAATCGTGTATCTCCATCACTCGTAGTGATTTATCATTCAATGAATGATTGAAAAATGATCCGCTAATATTAATCCAAATATAATCTTTGTACATACTTTGTACATAAACAAAGTGAAGTGAAGCGTTCAAAATTGTAATTACTCTTTCTATTTCTCCAGAGGATTTCTACTCTATTCTAGTAAACTTATTTCAGTACATAGCAAAATTGTGGATTAGGGAACTATACTAGCAACCTACCCAATTTATTGTAGAAATTTTGGGCTCAATGATTGGACCATGCAAACTCGAAATACCTTTTCTTGGACAAAGGAACAGATTACTCGATCCATTTCCGTATCGCTCATGATATATATAATCACTCGGACATATATTGCAAATGCATATCCCATTTTTGCACAACAGGGTTATGAAAATCCACGAGAAGCGACTGGGCGTATTGTATGTGCCAATTGCCATTTAGCTAATAAGCCCGTAGATATTGAGGTTCCACAAACAGTACTTCCTGATACTGTATTTGAAGCAATTGTTCGAATTCCTTATGATATGCAACTGAAACAGGTTCTTGCTAATGGTAAAAAAGGGGGGTTGAATGTGGGGGCTGTCCTTATTTTACCCGAGGGGTTTGAATTAGCCCCTCCCGATCGTATTTCTCCCGAGATGAAAGAAAAGATAGGCAATCTATCTTTTCAAAGCTATCGCCCCACCAAAAAGAATATTCTTGTGATAGGTCCTATTCCTGGTCAGAAATATAGTGAAATAACCTTTCCTATTCTTTCGCCCGACCCTGCTAGTAAGAAAGATGTTCACTTCTTAAAATATCCCATATATGTAGGTGGGAACAGGGGACGGGGCCAGATTTATCCCGATGGGAGCAAGAGTAACAATACAGTTTATAATGCTACAGCAGCAGGTATAGTAAACAAAATTATAAGAAAAGAAAAGGGGGGATACGAAATAACTATCGCGGATCCATCGGATGGACGTCAAGTGGTTGATATTATTCCTCCAGGACCAGAACTTCTTGTTTCAGAAGGTGAATCTATCAAACT